AACTTAAGGGAAGAATTCATAAATCGAATAGAAGCTATAGATAAAGGATCTCTTATCGTCGATGTAGTCGAAAAAAGAGTCAGATTGTGTAATGATGAGGAGGAACTAGAATGCTTACCTAAGTTTTATGATCCTCTTTTGAACGGACCCTATCGTGGAACAATAAAAAAAGGCTATTTATATTCAATTAGGAATGATTCAACCACCACCACACAGGGGTCTCAAAAAATTGCTTGGCTAAATAAGATACATGGTATCCTTTCCGAAGATTATGGAGAGTTTGAACACGAAATAGATAAACTTGATGTAAAACCATTATCCACAGGTATTAACGATTCAATCGGTGAATTTACGGAACAAGCTGAGGAGTCAAGAACTCCTTTCAAAGAATTTTCTTTTTTGGGAGAAGAAAAAGAATTTGATATGCTTATAGCTGATCCGAATGCTAAAAAAATTAGTAAAAAATCAATTCAAATTGAAGAAATTAAGAGAAGGGTTCCTCAGTGGTTATATAAATTGACTAGCGATTTTGATTTTGAAGAAGAGGAGGAGGAGGAGGAGGAAGAAGATGATGAGAAAGAACCCACAAATGATCCGGGGATTCGTTCAAGAAAAGCTAAACGTGTGGTAATTTATACTGATACTGATGGCGATGAGGATACTAATATTAGTACCACTGATAGTGAAAAAGCCGTAATCAAAGGTGAAAAAGCCGTAATCAAAGGTGAAAAAGCTATAAACAGTAATCAAGCCGTAAACAGTGATCAAGCCGTAAATAGTAATCAAGCCGTAAACAGTGATCAAAGTAATCAAGCCGTAAACAGTGATCAAGCCGTAAATAGTGAAAAAGCCGTAAACAGCGATCAAGCCGTAAATAGTGAAAAAGCCATAAAAGGTGATCAAGCCGTAAATAGTGATAGTGATCAAGCCGTAAATAGTGATCAAGCCGTAAATAGTGATCAAGCCGTAAATAGTGATCAAGCCGGAAATAGTGAAAAAGCCATAAAAATAAAAGGTGAAAAAGCCGTAAATAGTGATCAAGCCATAAATGGTGATCAAGCGGAAGAGCAAGAGATGGCCTTGATACGTTACTCCCAACAATCGGATTTTCGTCGGGATATAATCAAAGGGTCCATGCGTGCTCAAAGACGTAAAATAGTGATTTTGGAAATGTTTCAACCAGATGTGCATTCCCCCCTTTTTTTGGACAGATTAGGCAAAAAACCTTTGTTTTCTTTTGATATCTCAAGGATCATAAACCTATTTTTTAGAAATAGGATGGAGGAGAAAAGCCTCAAATTAAAAATAAAAACGTCTGATTATGTTAGCGAAGGTTCAAAAAAGGAAGATAAAATAGACGAAGAACATGAAGAAGAAAAAAGGGAGTCTAAAGAGGATAAAAGACAAGAGGATGAACGGATAGCAATAGCGGAAGCTTGGGATAATATTCCACTTGCTCAAGGAGTAAGAAGTTCCATGTTAGTAACCCACTCGATTCTTCGAAAATACATTGTATTACCTTCATTGATAATAGGTAAAAATATTGGTCGTATGTTATTATTTCAATTTCCAGAGTGGTATGAAGATTTTAAGGAATGGAGTAGGGAAATGCATGTCAAATGCACATATAATGGTGTTCAATTATCGGAAACCGAATTTCCAAAAGACTGGTTAACAGACGGTCTTCAAATAAAAATTCTATTTCCTTTCTCTCTTAAACCTTGGCGTATATCTAAGCTACGATCCCATCATACGGATCTAACAAAAAAACAAAAAAATTTCTGTTTTTTAACGATCTGGGGAATGGAAACAGAATTGCCCTTTGGCTCTCCTCGAAAAAAACCTTTCTTTTTTGAACCCATTCAAAAAACACTCGAAAAAAAAATTAGAAAAGTAAAAAAGAAAGGTTTTTTCTTTCTAAAAATTATAAAAGACAACATAAAAGGTTTTCTAAAGATTTTAAAAGAAAAAATAAGATGGATTATCAAAATAGTTCTGTTTATCAAAATGAAGGTGAAAGAACTTTTTTTCTTTTTGAGATTGATGCAACTCTTTGACCCAACTCAAGATAAGAAAGATTCCCAAATAACTAATAGGATCATGCATGAATCACCCCATGAATCACCCATTAGAATTGGGTCCATAGATTGGACAAATGATTCACTGACAGAAAGGAAAATTAATGATCTGCGTAATAAGACAACCAAAATCCGGGATCAAGTAGAAAAGATTATGAAAGACAAGAAAAAAAAACCTCTAACTCCAGATATAGAGGATATAGATATTAGTACTAACAAGATAAATTCTAGTAATAAAAGAACGGAATCCCAGAAACATATTTGGCAAAGATCTAAAAAAAGAAGAAGTGTCCGATTAATTCCTAAATGCAACTCTTTTAGGAAATCTTTCATTGAAAGAATATATATGGGTATCCTTCTATCTATCACTAACATTTACAGGATTAATGTACAATTTATTATTGACTCAATACCTGACTCAACAAAAAGAATTCTAAATAGCTACACTTACAATGACGAAATCAAAGAAAAGGATATTAATGAAAGTAATCCAAATCAAATTCCCTTCATTTCAACTATAAAATCTCTTTCTACTTATACTACTATTAGTAATAGTAATTCACCGATTTATTGGGATTTAACTTCTTTGTCCCAAGCCTATGTGTTTTACAAATTAATGCAAACCCAAGTTAGTAACAAATATAAGTCAGAATCGATATTTCAATACTACAGAACATATCCTTTTATTAAGGATAGAATAAAAGACTATTTCCATGAATATTTCCATACACGAGGAATATTTGATTCTGAATCAGAACACAAGAAACTGCAGAATTCTGGAATGAATGAATGGAAAAACTGGTTAAAGAGCCATTATCAATACAATTTATCTTTATCGCATCCCAAACGGTCTAGATTAGCACCTTTAAGATGGAAAAAGAAAGTCAATCAGCATCGTATGATTAAAAATAATGACTCACAAAAATTAGATTCATATGAAGAAAAAGACCAATTAATTAATTCTGAGAGAAAGGATTCTTATCAATTGTACCTATGGAAGAGTCAAAGTCGCCCCAAAAAAATAAAAAAACACTACAAATATGATCTTTTATCATCTAAATATATTAATTATGAATATGTGACAGACTATAATATTTATGGATCACCATTACAACTAAATAGGTATGGCGAGATTTTATCTCCATCTAATTCCAATACACATAAATACAAATCTTTTTTTGTTAGAAATATTAATAATTCGCCATGCCTAGAAAATAACTATATAATTCATACGAATAAAAATCTAGATAGAAAATATTTTGAATTGAGAATCATCAAATTTGACCCTAGAAAGAATATTGAGACTAGGCCTAGTACGGATATCGGAACTTTCACTAAAAAAAATCAAACTGGGGCCAATAAGAAAGATATTATTTCTCTTTATATAAGAATTAATCAAGATCAAGAAATCCAGACAAAGAAAAAAGATTTATTTTTTGATTGGATGGGAATGAATGAACAAATGTCAGATCGTACTATTACTATATCAAATATGCACCTTTGGTTCTTACCAGAATTGGTGCCAGTTTATGATCGATATAGGACGAATCCGTGGATTATACCAATAAAATTGCTTCTATTTGGAAATAAAGAAAGCGATCTTTATATGAATCCAAAGGTAGAATCCAATAAAAAAGAAGGATCTAATCTGGAATCTAAAAAAGACGGATCTAATCTGGAATCTAAAAAAGAAAGATCTAATCTGGAATCTAATCAAAAAGACTATCTTCAATTAGAGAATCGGAACCAAGACGAGAAAGCACGACAAGACCAAGGAAATCTTATATCAGATACAAAAAACCAGAAAAAAGATGGTGGATCAAATTCTGCAGGTTCAGATACTAAGAAACGCAGAAAGAAAAAGAAATTCAAGAGCAAGAAAGAAGCGGAACTAGACTTCTTTCTGAAAAAATATTTTCTTTTTCAACTCCGATGGGGTGATTCCTTTAATCAAAGAATGACCAATAATATCAAGGTATATTGTCTACTGCTTAGACTTATGGATCCGAGTGAAATTGCGCTATCCTCTATTAAAAGAGGAGAAATGGGTCTAGATGTAATGCTGATTCATAAGGATCTGTCTCTTCCAGAATTGATAAAAAGGGGAATCTTTCTTATTGAACCGTTTCGTTTGTCTATCAAATGGAATGGAATTTCGATTATGTATCAAACCATAGCTATTTCATTGACCCATAAGGTTCAGCACCAAACTAATCGAGGTCGAGGGTACCAAGCAAAAAAACATATTGATGAAAATTACTTTCAAAGTTCGATTGCACAACACGGAGGAGTGCGTGTGAATGGGGACAACAATAATTATGATTTGGTTCTTCCTGAACATATTTTATCTCCTCGCCATCGTAGAAAACTGAGAATTATAAGTCGTTTCAATTACCGAAAGAGGAACGTTGTGAATAATAATTCAGTATTTTACAATAGAGCTACGACTAATGTAGGGGAGTTTGCTAAATTTGTGGATCGGGATAAGCGTCTTGATACAGATACAGATAACTCTCTAAAATGGAAAGTCTTTCTTTGGCCTACACATCGATTAGAGGATTTAGCCTGTATGAATCGCTATTGGTTCGATACCAATAATGGAAGTCGTTTTAGTATGTCAAGGATCCGTATGTATCAGCGGTTTGGAATTCGCTGATGTTACAGTCAATTTCCCTCTATATCAGGTGCCTGGTATATGGGTACATGCAAATAAATACATACTTTGTGTTAGACTCTGATACACAGGATTCATTCGCATATAAACTGGACCTAGAAATGAATCCACAGGATCTTTTTAGGTCCCTTTCATTCTCTTTCGTGAGTTCAGGAGCATACCATCCCTTTGTGCCTGAATAAATTTTTTGTTATTATTTATTCATTTTTTGGAATTTGTTTGATAGAAAAGTAATAGTAATAATATATGAATCAATCCAGATTATTCTGTACACCAGAGCAAAAGAAAAAGGTATTATTATTCTTGATTGGGAAGATTCATATCCGTGTGGTAACAAAAAGAAAAAAGAGAAGAATTTATTTGTATGGTAAAGAATTCGTCCATATCAGTTATTGAGCAAGAAGAAAAAAGCGGTTCTGTTGAATTCCAAGTATTTCGTCTTACCAATAAGATAGAGAGACTTACTTCACATTTGGAATTGCACAGAAAGGACTATTTATCTCAGAGGGGTCTACGTAAAATGCTGGGGAAACGTCAACGACTCTTGATTTATTTATCAAAGAAAAATAGAGTGCGTTATATAGAATTAATTCGTAAATTGGGTATTCGGGAACCAAAGACTGGTTAATTTGGAAATTCGTTTGAATTATTCGGTTCATTAGATCTTGAATTTTTATGAACCTTGCTTCATTTTCGTTTCGGGAATTCATGGAATAATGAATTGGAATCGGAGAAGAAAAACATATGACTGTACCAGACACAAGAAAAGACCTCCTCATAGTCAACATGGGTCCTCAGCACCCGTCAATGCATGGTGTTCTTCGACTCATTGTTACTCTAGATGGCGAAGATGTTATCGACTGTGAACCCATATTGGGTTATTTACACAGAGGAATGGAAAAAATTGCAGAAAACCGAACAATTATACAATATCTACCTTATGTGACACGTTGGGATTATTTAGCTACTATGTTCACGGAGGCAATAACGGTTAATGCACCAGAGGAATTGGGAAATATTCAAGTACCTAAAAGAGCCAGCTATATCAGGGTAATTATGCTGGAGTTGAGTCGTATAGCTTCACATTTGTTATGGCTTGGACCTTTTATGGCCGATATCGGTGCACAGACTCCTTTCTTCTATATTTTCAGAGAGAGGGAATTGTTATATGATCTATTCGAAGCTGCCACAGGTATGCGAATGATGCATAATTATTTCCGTATCGGGGGAGTAGCTGCTGATCTACCTCATGGCTGGATAGATAAATGTTTAGATTTCTGTGATTATTTTTTAACAGGAGTTGTTGAATATCAACAGCTTATTACGCGCAATCCCATCTTTTTAGAACGAGTTGAAGGGGTAGGCCTTATTGGGGGAGAGGAAGCAATAAATTGGGGTTTATCAGGACCAATGCTACGAGCTTCCGGAATCCAATGGGATCTTCGTAAAGTGGATCGGTATGAGTGTTATGATGAATTCGATTGGGAAGTCCAATGGCAAAAAGAGGGAGATTCATTAGCTCGTTATTTAGTAAGAATTGGTGAAATGACGGAATCCATAAAAATCATTCAACAGGCTCTAGAAGGAATCCCCGGGGGGCCTTATGAAAATTTAGAATTCCGACGCTTTGCTGGAACAAAAGATTCAGAATTGAATGATTTTGAATATCGATTCATTAGTAAAAAACCTTCTCCCAGCTTTGAATTGTCAAAACAAGAACTTTATGTGAGAGTAGAAGCTCCAAAGGGAGAATTAGGTATTTTTCTGATAGGAGATAATAGTGTTTTTCCTTGGAGATGGAAAATCCGTCCACCTGGTTTCATCAATTTGCAAATTCTTCCTCAGCTAGTTAAAAGAATGAAATTGGCTGATATTATGACAATACTAGGTAGTATAGATATCATTATGGGAGAAGTTGATCGTTGAAATGATAATTGAAGAAGCACAAGCTATCAATTCTTTTTTAAGATCGGAATCCTCAAAAGAGGTCTATGGGCTCATATGGTTATTTGTACCTATTTTGACTCTTGTATTGGCAATCACAATAGGGGTATTAGTAATTGTGTGGCTAGAAAGAAAAATATCTGCAGGGATACAGCGACGAATTGGTCCTGAGTATGCTGGTCCCTTGGGGATTCTTCAAGCTCTAGCGGATGGGGTCAAACTACTTTTCAAAGAAGATCTTCTTCCATCTAGAGGAGATATTCGTTTATTTAGTGTAGGCCCTTCTGTAGCGGTCGTATCAATTCTACTGAGTTATTCAGTAATTCCTTTTGGCCATCACCTTGTTCTAACCGATCTCAGTATAGGTGTTTTTCTATGGATCGCTATTTCAAGTATCGCCCCTATCGGACTTCTTATGTCTGGATATGGATCAAATAATAAATATTCCTTTTTAGGTGGTTTACGAGCTGCTGCTCAATCGATTAGTTATGAAATACCATTAACTCTGTGTGTGTTATCAATATCTCTACGTGTGATTCGTTGGAATACGTACTCTTACCTTACTTCTTTCTTTGCTTTTTATAGGAAATAAGTTGATTGAATATAGAGATAGAACTCACTCTTTTTTTATTCATCACTGGGATCTATGAACTAAACTAGATAGTTATATGAGTGAAACAAAACTGCTTATGAATTTGCAGTAAGAAGTCGAGTCTCATTACCTACGTACGAGAGTAAAGTGTAGCTAAATGTAAGCAGTGCAAGCTGTTTACCCCAAGTATCGATTAGTCATCATGACTTGAAGCGGGGCAAAAGATCAACTGTATGGAGTTTTTACTCTTGTATGTATTACCATACCGAAGATCAACCAAAACAAAAGTGAGTGGACGGTTAGGAACACCAAGGTACACAAAAGATTAGTAAAGGAGATAATGTAACGTATCCAAACGGATACCCTTTTTACATAAAAGGAGTCATAATGAGGGTTTGAAGTTAGTAGAAATTATCAAAAAGTACTTCCCCATGATCCCGATCCAGAGTAGAGCTCCTATCCACTCATTGAAAAATAACTATCAGGAACGAAGTAATCCTTTATTTATATAGTCCCTCTGAGAAAGAAGAGAAGAACTGGAAGTAAAAAATAAATTGACTATTTAGTGTACCTTATTGAAAGATCGAGTTATTACTAAGCAAAAAACGGAACAAAAAGGATAAAGGATGAGATGGATTCAGAAGCGTCCTTTTTTATTTGTTATTATATTATCGCGGACAGAATCCCACTGGTCTAGTTCATTTATGAGCATTTTGCTCCATCTTTCTTTTTTTCTATGGTATGCCGATGTAATACCGAAGCATACCTTAGATTTATTCGTGACCATTGAGGAGCCGTATGAAGCTGAGGTCTCATGTACGGTTCTGGAATAGAGATGAGAACAGTGATGTTATCATCGACTATGATTATCTAACAGTTCAAGTACAGTTGATATAGTTGAGGCCCAGTCAAAATATGGTTTTTGGGGATGGAATCTTTGGCGTCAACCTATAGGGTTTATAGTTTTTCTAATTTCTTCACTAGCAGAATGTGAGAGATTGCCCTTTGATTTACCGGAAGCCGAGGAGGAATTAGTAGCGGGTTATCAAACTGAATATTCAGGTATAAAGTTTGGTTTATTTTATGTTGCTTCTTACCTAAATCTGCTAGTTTCTTCATTATTCGTAACAGTTCTGTACTTGGGCGGGTGGAATCTTTCTATTCCATATATACCCATTGCTGAACTTTTCGAAATAAATCAGACTAGTGAAGTCTTGGGAACAACAATTAGTCTCCTCATTACATTAGCTAAAGCTTATTTGTTCCTGTTCATTCCTATCTCAACAAGATGGACTTTACCTAGAATGAGAATGGACCAACTATTAAATCTTGGGTGGAAATCTCTTTTACCTATTGCTCTCGGTAATCTATTATTGACAACTTCTTCCCAACTCGTTTCGCTGTAATCGATAGGATATTCCAGATTCGTATCCTCTCTCAAGCAAGAGAAAGAAACATAAAATTATTCATGGATATTCACAATATGTTTCCTATGGTGACTGGGTTCATGAATTATGGTCAACAGACAGTACGAGCTGCAAGATACATTGGTCAAAGTTTCATGATTACCTTATCTCACGCGAATCGTTTACCTGTAACTATTCAATATCCTTATGAAAAATCGATCACATCAGAGCGTTTCCGTGGTCGAATCCACTTTGAATTTGATAAGTGCATTGCTTGTGAAGTATGTGTTCGCGTATGTCCGATAGATCTACCTGTTGTTGATTGGCGATTAGAAACAGATATTCGAAAGAAACGATTGCTTAATTATAGTATTGATTTCGGAATCTGTATATTTTGTGGTAATTGCGTGGAGTATTGCCCCACAAACTGTTTATCAATGACTGAAGAATATGAACTTTCCACCTATGATCGTCACGAATTAAATTATAATCAAATTGCTTTGGGTCGGTTACCAATGTCTGTAATTGGAGATTACACAGTTCGAACAATTATGAATTCAAGTCAAATACAAATTTCTATGGATAAACCCCTTGATTCAAGAACGATTACCAATTAAATTACAAATAAGATTAAGTTTTGATCGAAAGTAGACTAGGTAAGTTTCTTTCATGTAAGACAAATAATAACTAGTGAGGATCATGACTACTTTTGGAATATCATGACTCTTTTTGGAATATATATATATAGTCAGGATAGCCATAGCCGTTATTTTATTTGTTTAATTTAAAATATGAAACAAACTATGCTTCGACTAAAGATAAAAATAAAAAGTAAGATTGGCCCGTTCAATTGATTAATATCAAGCCACACCACGTTGGGGTAGGAACTATTAAATAAGAAGGGTAACCCACTTTTTCCCGACCAGTAAGATCATGAGATATTTGCACTTATTCATAGCTTATTTAACACATAATGGATTTACCTGCGCCAATACATGATATTCTTTTAGTATCTCTGGGATCAGGTCTTATAGTAGGAGGTCTAGGAGTGGTATTACTTACCAATCCAATTTATTCTGCCTTTTCATCGGGATTAGTTCTTGTTTGTATATCTTTATTTTATATTCCATCGAACTCTTATTTTGTGGCTGCTGCGCAGCTCCTTATTTACGTGGGAGCTATAAATGTCTTAATCTTATTTGCTGTGATGTTTATGAACGGTTCAGAATATTACAATAATTTGAATTTTTGGACTGTCGGAGATGGGTTCACTTCTATAGTTTGTACAAGTATTTTTTTTTCACTAATTGCTACTATCTTAAACACGTCATGGTACGGGATTATTTGGACTACAAGATCAAACCAGATCATAGAGCAGGACCTGACAAGTAATGTTCAACAGATTGGGATTCATTTATCAACAGATTTTTATCTTCCATTTGAACTTATTTCTATAATCCTTTTAGTTTCTTTAGTGGGCGCAATTGCTATGGCTCGCCGGGAATAGATACTTAGAATTGTAAATAACAAAACAAATAAAAGAAAAGGGTCTTCCTCCGTGTAATTGTTATCGCATTGGTCCACCTTACATTGGAATATTGTTCATGAGACCTATTGAAAAGTTTTTGTTAGTTCGACGACCCATTGTGTCTTTTTTGGTACTGTATTTCTTATATTATATGGATATGGTATGGATTGATAATTGAATTCTATTCAGTAAAATCTTCTAATTAATCAAATCCCTTGAATTGTTGTTTATATTGAAATGAAGCGAGATTGACGAGGAGTTGGTCAATGATGCTCGAGCATGTACTTGTTTTGAGTGCCTATTTATTTTCTATTGGTATCTATGGATTGATTACAAGTCGAAACATGGTTAGAGCACTTATGTGTCTTGAACTTATACTGAATGCAGTTAATATGAATCTCGTAACATTTTCAGATTTATTTGATAGTCGCCAATTAAAGGGAGACGTGTTCTCGATCTTCGTTATGGCTATTGCAGCCGCCGAAGCAGCTATTGGACCAGCTATTGTTTCTTCGATCTATCGGAACAGAAAATCAACTCGTATCAATCAATCCAATTTATTGAATAAATAAAATGAATAAATAAAATTTTCGTAACCTTTACTCAGATATATAAAGACATATGTGTTATGTCACTCCGTAGGAGTAGATGGGTACCCGTGTTATCGATCCATGGATCATAAGCATGGATTAAGGAGTGGAATACAATTTAATAGGTTTTCTTTCTTTTTTATTTATTATATAATATAGAATTATAATTCATTTATAACAAAACGTGTATTGACTGATATGACCACGCATGTTTGATGAAACATAAGAGATCAAAGTATCTTGGGCCTATCTAATGAACAAATCATAAATAGATTGATAGAAAAAATGGATGGTCTAATCACTGATTCGTCTGGTGTCAAAATATGTGAATCATTTATTAAAACTACCAGACCGAAAATTTATGACGTTCCAAAAAAATTGATAGATCCAATGTCACACTCAGTAAAAATTTATGATACATGTATAGGGTGTACCCAATGCGTACGAGCGTGTCCTACAGATGTCCTGGAAATGATACCCTGGCCCGGATGTAAAGCTAAGCAAATAGCTTCCGCACCAAGAACGGAGGACTGTGTAGGTTGTAAGAGATGTGAATCCGCTTGTCCAACGGATTTTTTAAGTATACGGGTTTATTTATGGCATGAGACAACCCGTAGCATGGGTCTAGCTTATTAATACGTTACAAAAAACTCCCCTTGAATCCATTTGATTCCTCTTTACCGACAAAAACCCGTACTCGAAAAAATCCGAGCGCGGGTTTTTCTGGTCAAATCAGAATGTATTTTGTCTTTACTACGAGTGATTTTTTTTGGTTAACAATCATTGTTGTTTTGCCCATATCTGCGGGTTCCTTAATTGCCCTTCTCCCTCATAGAGGAAATAAGGTAGTTCGATGGTATACTATCTGTATCTGCTTATTTGAACTCCTTTTAACGACCTACGTATTCTGCTATCATTTTCAATTGGACGATCCATTAATCCAATTGGAAGAAGATTTTAACTGGATAAATCTTTTTGATTTTCACTGGAGACTCGGAATCGACGGACTTTCCATAGGACCAATTTTATTGACAGGATTTATCACTACTTTAGCTACTTCAGCGGCTTGGCCAGTTACCCGAAATTCTCGATTGTTCCATTTCCTGATGTTAGCAATGTACAGCGGTCAAATAGGATCATTTTCTTCTCGAGACCTTTTACTTTTTTTCATCATGTGGGAGCTAGAGTTAATTCCTGTTTACCTACTTCTATCCATGTGGGGAGGAAAGAAACGTCTGTACTCGGCTACAAAATTCATTTTGTACACTGCAGGAGGTTCTATTTTTCTCTTAATTGGAGTTCTAGGTATGGCTTTATATGGTTCCACTGAACCAAGATTAAATTTTGAAACATTAGCTAATCAATCGTATCCCGTGGCGTTGGAAATAATATTTTATTTTGGTTTCCTTATTGCTTATGCTGTCAAATCACCGATCATACCCTTACATACATGGTTGCCAGATACCCATGGAGAGGCGCATTACAGTACATGTATGCTTCTAGCTGGAATCTTATTAAAAATGGGAGCATACGGGTTGATTCGGATCAATATGGAATTATTACCCCACGCCCACTCCATAATTTCTCCTTGGTTGATGATAGTAGGAACTATTCAAATAATCTATGCAGCTTCAACTTCCCTCGGTCAACGCAATTTAAAGAAGAGAATAGCCTATTCTTCCGTATCT